TGACTCCGTACCCTTGAAGGGTTTAGTCGCACAATTGAAAGATAACCCATAAAGTAAAGGGGATTTTTGTACAATTGCTTTATATGGGCCCTTCGCGAATGAAACCAAAGGTCAAAATTACATTGCCAAAAATGGACAAGGTAGGATTTCCATTTAGTCATCAAAAGAACCGTCCCCCTTGAAAGCAGAATGGATTTTCCTTGATACCTAACATAATGCATCAAAGGATATTTGACCAAGCATAAGTTGGTCGTAAAATCCTTAGCGAAGACTTCGACAAGACGTTCTATTTTTCCATAGAAATAGATTCGTTCAAGAAGGGCTCCAAAGGATGTTGGTCGTAAATGAGAAGATTGCTTATGGAGAAAGACGAAAATGGATTCGTATTCACATACATAAAAATTATATAACAAGAAAAAAAATCGTTGATTTCTTTTTAGATTTCGTTTTGTTAAAAAATGAAAACTGGTTTTCTTTGTATCAATAAGATTATTGCAATTACAATACTCGCGTAGAAAGGATCGTAATAAGTGCAAAGAAGGGGCATCTTTTACCCAATAGCGAAGGGTTTGAACCAAGATTTCCAGATGAACAGGGTAGGGTATTAGTATATCTAAGAGAAAATTAAAATGTGAAAAATTGTCCTCTAAGAAAGGAAATATTGAATGAATTGAGTGTAAATTATGAGATTTAAATATCCCTTTCCGTTCTTCAGAAGATATTAATCGCACAGAAAACGGAATTTCCACAATAAATGAAAATCCCTCTGATATCATTTTAGAATACAAATTTTTGTTGCGCCCAAAAAATGGATTTTGGCTAGAATCATTAATACTAGAATCATTAATAGAAGTAAGAAAATGATTCTGTTGATACATTAGAATAATTAATCGTTTCACAATAAGGAAACTCGATTTATTGTCATAACCCGGATTTTCCAACAAAATAGCTCGGTTTAAACTATGGTCATGGGCAAGTGCATAAATATATTCCTGAAAGATAAGTGGATATAGAAAATTGGGTTGTTGAGATCTATCAAGCTGTAAAGATCTTTGGATTTCTTTCATTTTAAATTCGATTTGAATCCAAGCTAGACCGTTTGGGGATTAGCAAATGATACATAGTGCGATAGAGTCAAAACAGGGTAGTCTAGTAAGACTAGATACCTCGGAAACGGGTAAACTTATCAACAGATTCTCTATTTCTTCTTTTTTCCATTTTTAGATAAGATTCTAGGATAAGAAAAGAAGGTGTTTCAAAATCTTTTATTTTTTCAACCTAATCGCTCTTTTGATTTCGGAAAAACTTAATTTATCAATATACTGTTCCTTTTACACATTTCCCTTTCATAAAGGAGAATTAAAATAATTAGGATTCATTGAAAAAATAGAGAATCCCCCATAACCCTTTCTGAATCGGCACTAATATTTTTTTAACGTCTAATTAGATCAGGAAAAATTCAAATTCAGAACGGAAGCTCGTTGCTTTGTCTTTCCTTATAGTTAATTGAAGCCACAGGGCCCTATCCATTTATTCATTCGACCCGATTTTTTTTATTTTGTTCCATTCCAAGACTTCAAACGGGTTTTTGTACCGACCCGGTAAAAATGAAATACTGTCAGAACTCTCCATTAATACGACATGCTATTTTTTCCATTCATTCCCTTTCAGGATCAGTCGTGGTCTTCCAAACCTTACCGATGGTATGGACGAATCCTTTGCTTCATCCAAATGTGTAAAAGATCCTAGTCGCACTTAAAAGCCGAGTACTCTACCGTTGAGTTAGCAACCCGAAAAGAAGAAACCAAGTATAGAAGATAATTTACGAATATAAAATATATGTATAATAAAAAAGAAGTGCATAAATACAATCGGAATTAAAAAAAATTAAAAAATTAAACAATAAATTAAACAAAGAAATTAGACCAAACAATTAAACCGTTGAGCTAACAAATGAGCTAACAAATCGAAAAAATGGATTTTATAATGAATTCAGAACATAAAAAATATATAGATCAGATGAAAATATAAGAAATTCTCGGATAAAATTCGATTTAGATAAAGGAAAACAAAAAGACAAAAAAATGAAAATAGAGATTCAAAATTTATATTTATGAGTGGATCCTTTTGTTATCCCCTTTACCAAAAAAGCTGCTGTATCAAAGAACCTGTCTAAGTAAAGTAAAAAACCAAACAAACCAAATAACTAGATCTAACATCACTTATCATAATGGATTATATTTGTTCAATACACTGTTGTCAATATAAATGTTACCAAAAGAAAGGAATAGAAAAAAAAAGAAATTCAATTGAATTTCTTTTTTTTTCTATTTTGTTAGTTAAATTGAAAATAAAAATGAAAACCATCAAGTTTCAAGTTGTCGAGAATATCTAAATTTTCTAGGATCAAGGAAATAAGGTTTTGTCGTTATAGAACACAGGATTCGAAGAAAACAATGATAAATAGATACCAATAGAAGGGAAAAGGAGGGGGTAATAAAAAAAAGAGTAGAGAAAGGTTATCCAAAGTTATATACAAAAAACTGCCCCCTTTTCTTGTATTTGCTTAATGGAATTCCCTTTGATTAGGATAAAGTTCCTTAAAAACCCCCACCCTTTTTAAAATATCCTGAACAGTTCCTGTAGGTTGAGCCCCTTTTTCAAGGAAATAGAGAATGGCAGGAACGTTTAAATAAGTTTGATTCTTTATCGGATCATAAAAACCTACTTTCTGAAGATCTTTTCCTTCTCTTCGAGATCGAACATCAATTGCAACGATTCGATAGACGACTCATTGAGATAGATGTAGATGAACAATACACCCCCCCTAGAAACGTATAGGAAGTTTTCGCCTCGTACGGCTCGAGAAAAAAAGAATTGGATTTGAAGTTTTATCTAGTTTTATCTATGGTATGGAATTCGAATAAATTCCATAAATGACAAAAGGTTCTATAAAATCATCAAATCAATTAGACTGGGGTTTAAGTCTGTTTTTTCTTCTTCTTTCCTAAAAAAGAAAAAAAAACCATTCTTACTCATAACTCAAGTTAGATAACTCTCAAATAATTCAAAAGAGAATCTTTCGTTTATTGAGTAGTCTTTACCCCCCTTTTTGTTTGTCTCGGTTAATTTTTGTTTGTCTCGGTTAAAAAATATTTGGATTCTTAAGTCTGGCCCAGTTAGTGAGACGATTAAAACGGTGTTTCCTTGTTCTGGGATCCTTTATCTTTGTTTTAAATCATTGGGTTTAGGCATTACTTCGGTGCTTCTTAATCCTTTCAAAATGGTAGCAACATACCCCTTTTTTTTCCTTCTATCAAAGAATCCTCCGGACACTAGATTCCCTCTTTTGATCGAAACGGTTTGATTAATTCCAACAAATTTTCCTTTTGAATTGGAAACTTGTTCGAATAGGATCCCTTCCATTTCTATATTGAAGATATATTCACGAAGTTGCTCCAATTTATTGATTTGGATTAACCCTAGATTCTTGTCCTGAGAAATGAATTAATACTTTCTACTCGAGCTCCATCGTGGACTATTTAGGTTACCAACGGATGTCGAAGCCAAGAGCACCTTCATTACTATAGAAATAGAAAATGGTGGATATAAGAAAGAATCCACAATGGATCATGTCCTTCAAGTCGCACGTTGCTTTCTACCACATCGTTTCAAACGAAGTTTTACCATAACATTCTTCTAATTTGTAATTTGGACCCAGTATGGAATTGATTCAATCATCGAATCATGAATAGTCATTGGTTTGTAGACATCGTAATCTATATCCCTTTGTTCTATAAATAGAATAGAGATTTTATATATAGTTATGGATCAGTAAATAAAGAATATAGCTATAAATCGGTAAAGAGTTTTCTGAATAAGTTTTAGCAAGTACTCTTAATTTCTTAATTTAAATTTCTTAATTTAAAGAATTTCTATTTAATACTAGATTAAAGGTTAGGGTTAAATATTTTATATTTTAATTTCAAAATTTAAAATCGAGGGGATCAAAAACCTTTTTCACAAAAATAGAATAAAAATAGAATAGAAGGATACATATACGTTAAACATTTCCTCATTTTTTATGTTATTTTTATTTTGTTTAAGCTGTGTAGTTCAGCAAGATTTCGCTAATCGAATCTTGCCATACATAATAGAATAGAAAGTGAATAAAAGATAATAAAAGATATAAAACACCCCCTCTTAAGTGTTACGTAAATTGACAATTTATTTATTAGGGCCAAACACGAAATACTTATTCAAAGAAAATACATCGGCTGGATATATAATTATATATATAATTATATAATTTGTTTTTGTTAATGCAATTCAGGCAGACGCAGAAATTTTAATATCTTCGGTTAATGTATTCGCCTCCCGGGTACTACAGGACTAATGGGACATAAGAGAAAAAAATGGGAATTATGATCGGAGATGCGGACTGGCTAGGTACAAATCCCAACAAGCCCAAATTAACAAATTAAGTTTCTCCTTTTTTATTTTAGTCTAACTCCTTAGGAGAATTAATCCTATTGACTTTGAATGAATTTCATTAGTACCAAAATAGTTAGAATTACGAAATCTATATAAAAATTCCTAAAAATTTAGTTTCTAGGATAAGAAATAATAGATAGGATCCTTGAAAATTCAAATATTGATAAAATAAAAAATCAATATGGGACGGAATGCTTTTCGAAATAACTAACTTCGTGAAACAAGATGGGATTGGGCATAGGATAAAAAGACTCCCTATTTTAAAATTCCAACTCTTGGAACCCATGTTCCCAATTTACATGGATCAGAAATAGGGTCAATTACATTTGCGTGTCATTGGAACTCGATTCAATTCAGTTTGTGTAAAAAAGATATGATTCATGCATAAAAGAAAAAAAAAGAAAAAAATTCCAGCTAACATTAGACTTTACCCCATTCAAAAAAATCTTTATTCTATTCTAACATAATGAATATGCTCTGGAAATGAATATTCTCTGGGACGGAAG